TAATATATAATAGATTTAAACTATTTCTAAAAACCTCAAAAATTTTTATGCATCAAATACATTAATATTTTTAAATTATATCTTATAATATAATTTATAATAATTTTTATTAAAATAGAAAAAAAAATTTAAAAATTTTTTAAATAAATTTACAATTTATTACTTTAATCAGACATTTTTCTATTATATTTTATTTAATAATAATTAATAAAATAAAATTTAAATTTTGAATTTTTTATTTACTTTAAATTTGCAATTTAATATTATTTTTAACTACAAAATTAATATTTTTAATATTTAATACATAATAAAATGCCTGAAAAAGGATTATTATGATATAATAAAAAATATAAAATTAAATTTTATTTTCATTATTTAATAATTTTTTATTATAATAATAATATTAATAATAAAAAATTATAATAAATAATAAAAAATAATAAAAAATAAAATAAAATATAAAAAATATTAAAAGATAAGCTAAATTCTAAGCTTTTAGGTTCATACCCTAAATATAAATAATATATTTTATCTAATAAATTTTAAATTTTAATAAAAAAAAATAAAAATTAATGAATTTAATATTTAAATTTAATAATTTAATTTTTATATTTATAAATTTTTTCTTTTTAATTAATTGAATTAATTGTATTTTTATCATTAGAACAATTATTTCTATCACATCCATTTCTTGATTTTCATGTTGATTAGGTTTAGAAATTAATTTAATATCATTTATTCCATTATTAATAAATGAAAAAAAAGCTAATCCTACCCCATTTAATTATTATTTAATTCAAGCTATAAGATCTTCTTTATTTTTATTTTCAATTATTTTAAATTTAATAAATTATTTTAATTTTTTAAATTATTTCGTTAATTTAATTATAAATTTTTCCCTAGTTCTTAAGCTGGAAATAGCACCTTCATATTTCTGATTTCCCGATATGATAAATAAAATTAAATGAATAAATTGTATAATTTTATCAACTTGACAAAAAATGTCGCCTATAATCTGAATCTCTTATTCAATAATTATTATTTGATTATATTTTAGTATTATTTTATCTTCTATAATTGGTTCCATTTATAGAATTAATCAAATATCACTTCGGGCTCTTTTATCTTTTTCTTCAATTAATCATATAAGATGAATAATAATATGTTTAATATCAAGAGAAATTTTATGAGTATTATATTTTATTTTTTATTCAATAATTAATATTTATATTATATATTTATTTAAAAATTATAACATTTATTTTTATAATCAATTATTAAATTTTTATTTTAAAAACAATTTTAAATTTATAATCTTTTTTTCTTTTATATCTTTAGGAGGAATACCCCCATTATTAGGATTTTTAATAAAATATATAACAATTAAAATAATAATCTTTTTAAAAATATATTTTATTTTAAGAATTTTATTAATTAATTCTTTAATTATTCTATATACTTATCTACGAATAATATTTATAAACCAATTTTTATATAATAATAATAATAAAATAAATTTATTAAATTATATAAATATATTAAATATAAAACATTTATCAACTATAAATCTAATATCTTTAATATCTTTTTTATTAATTATATATATATATCTTTAAAATTTTAAGTTATTATAAACTATTAATCTTCAAAATTAAAAATAAAATAATTAATTTTTAAATTTTACAATAATGATAAATAAATGATTATATTCTACTAATCATAAAAACATTGGGACATTATATTTTATTTTAGGAAGATGAGCAGGAATAATAGGAACATCATTAAGAATATTAATCCGAAACGAATTAGGAGCTCCAAGAACAATAATTAATAATGATCAAATTTATAATTCAATTGTAACCACACACGCTTTTATTATAATTTTTTTTATAGTAATACCAATTATAATAGGAGGATTTGGAAATTGATTAATACCAATAATATTAGGAGCCCCTGATATAGCTTTCCCACGAATAAATAATATAAGATTTTGACTACTACCTCCTTCTTTAATATTATTAATTTTAAGTAATTTAAGAAATACAGGAGTAGGAACAGGATGAACTTTATATCCTCCATTATCCTCAAATATAAGTCATCTAGGACCAGCTATAGATTTAACAATCTTTTCATTACATATAGCAGGAATTTCTTCAATTATAGGAGCTATTAATTTTATTTCAACAATTATTAATATACGACCAATAAAAATCTCATTTGATCGAATCCCTTTATTTTGTTGATCAGTTATAATTACAGCAATTCTTTTAATTCTATCTCTTCCTGTTCTAGCTGGAGCAATTACCATATTATTAACTGATCGAAATTTAAACACATCTTTTTTTGATCCAGCAGGAGGAGGGGATCCTATTCTTTTTCAACATTTATTTTGATTTTTTGGACATCCAGAAGTTTATATTCTAATTTTACCTGGATTTGGAATAATCTCTCATATAATTTCCCAAGAAAGAGGAAAAAAAGAAACTTTTAGATCCCTAGGAATAATTTATGCAATATTAACTATTGGATTTTTAGGATTTATTGTATGAGCTCACCATATATTTACAGTAGGAATAGATGTTGACACACGAGCTTATTTTACATCAGCAACATTAATTATTGCTATTCCTACTGGAATTAAAGTTTTTAGTTGATTAGCTACATTAAATGGAACAAAAATTATTTTTTCTCCATTAATAATATGAATTTTAGGATTTATTTTTCTTTTTACTATGGGAGGATTAACAGGAATTATTTTATCAAATTCATCCATTGATATTATATTACATGATACATATTATGTTGTCGCTCATTTTCATTATGTTTTATCTATAGGAGCTGTTTTTTCCATTATTGGAGGTTTCATCCAATGATTCCCTATAATAACTGGATTAACTATAAATAATTCATGATTAAAAATACAATTTTTAATTATATTTATTGGAGTAAATATAACTTTTTTCCCTCAACATTTTTTAGGATTAAGAGGGATACCTCGTCGATACTCCGATTATCCTGATGCATATTTATGTTGAAATATAATTTCATCCATTGGTTCTATAATTTCACTAATTAGAATCATTATATTTATTATTATTATTTGAGAAAGATTTTCTTCTAATCGACAAATTATTTTTTCTAATAATCTAAATTCATCAATTGAATGATTAAATATATATCCCCCTCTTGAACATAGATTTAATGAAATCCCTAAAATTTCTAATTAAATTAATTAATTTCTAATATGACAGATTAATGTATTGAATTTAAACTTCAAAAATAAAATTTTAAATTTTTATTAGAAATGACAACCTGAAAAACATTAAACTTCCAAGATGCAACATCACCTATAATAGAAGAATATATTAATTTTCATGATCATGCTTTATCAATTTTAATTTTAATTACAATTATTATTTCTTATATTATTTTAAATTTTTTTATTAATAAATTTACAAATCGATTTTTAATAGAAAATCAAATAATTGAAATAATTTGAACTATAGTTCCTATAATTATTTTAATTATTTTAGCTATTCCATCTTTAAAAATTCTTTATTTAATAGATGAAATTAATTACCCTTATTTTACTATTAAAATTACAGGAAATCAATGATATTGAAAATATGAATATGCAGACTTTAACAATTTAAATTTTAATTCATTTATTATAAATAATGAAAACCTAAATATAAATAACTTTCGACTTTTAGATGTTGATAATCGAATATTAATCCCAAATTTTATAAATTCACGATTGTTAATTAATTCTTCAGATGTAATTCATTCATGAGCTATCCCTTCATTAGGACTAAAAATTGATGCTATTCCAGGACGATTAAATCAATCAAGAATTTTTACTTATCGAGCAGGTTTATTTTTTGGACAATGTTCAGAAATTTGTGGATTAAATCACTCATTTATACCAATTGTTGTTGAATCAATTCCTTTATTCATTTTTTTTGTTTGAACTATAAATTTTTAAGATTTTTATAAATTATATTTATATATATTATATAAATTAAATGACTGAACTGTAAGTATTGATCTCTTAAATCAAAAATAGTAAATTAACAATTACTTTTAATTAAAAAAATTTCATAAAAATAAGAACTAGTTAATTTATAACATTAAAATGTCATTTTAAAATTATTAATTTTTATTAATATTCTTAAATTCCTCAAATATCTCCTTTAAAATGATTATTTCTTTATATGTATTTTATTTTAATTTTAATGATCATTAAATCTTTAAATTTTTATTTATATTTTAAATTACCATTAAAAATATTTTCTAAAAAATTTTATATTAAAAAATGAATATGATAAGAAATTTATTTTCTATTTTTGACCCCTCTACATCCTTTTGATTTTTTCAAATTAACTGAATTAGATCATTAATTAGAATTTTTTTCCTTCCTTATTTTTTTTGATTTTACCCTTCACGATTAAATTTTTTTTGAATTAATTTTAATTTATTAATATTAAAAGAAATAAAAACTATTTTAAACGAAAAAATTAATTCTAATAATTTAATTCTATTATTATCTTTATTTTTATTTATTTTATTTAATAATTTTATAGGATTATTCCCTTATATTTTTACAAGAACAAGACATATAATTTTACCTTTAACTTTAGCTTTTCCTTTATGATTAATATTATTTATTTATAGTTGATTATTTAAAACTAATTTTACTTTTTCCCATTTAGTTCCTCAAAGTACCCCCACAATTTTAATACCTTTTATAGTTTTAATTGAAACAATTAGAAATATTATTCGCCCTTGAACATTATCTATTCGACTAACAGCAAATATAATTGCAGGACATATTTTAATATCTTTAATAAGAATAAATATATCATCATTAAATTACTGATTAATTTATTGCTTAATTTTAATCCAAACAATTTTAATTCTTTTAGAATTTGCTGTATCAATTATTCAAGCCTATGTTTTTACAATTTTGAGATCTTTATATTCAAGAGAAGTCCCAAAAAATAATTAATAAAAATTATATATATATATATATATATTTATAAATAAAAATAATTACTAATAATTAATAAATTTTAAATAAAATCTAAAATATATTTATTAAATTAATCTATTTTAAAATACTTTGTCCTTTATATTTCTATATTATTTAATTATGTCAAAAATTTTACATAATCATCCTTTTCATTTAGTTGATTTAAGTCCTTGACCTATTTTAATATCTTTTAATTTTTTAAATTTTATATTAGGAATAAATAAATTTTTTTACTTTAAGAATTATAATTTATTTATATTTAGAATTTTATTAATAATTTTTTGTTCTATTCATTGATGACGGGATGTAATTCGAGAAAGAACCTATCAAGGATATCATACATCAATTGTTCTGGAAGGTCTACGACTAGGAATAATTTTATTTATTATTTCAGAAATTTTTTTTTTTTTATCTTTCTTTTGAACTTATTTTCATATAATATTATCTCCAAGAATTGAAATTGGAAGAATTTGACCTCCTAAAGGCATTATTAATTTTAACCCATATAATATTCCACTTTTAAATACATTAATTTTATTATCTTCTGGAAGATCAGTAACCTGATCTCATCATAGAATATTAAATAATATATATATAAAAAGAAAAAATAGATTAATATTAACAATCATCTTAGGAGTTTATTTTACTTTATTACAAATTTTTGAATATTATAATGCCCCTTTTACTATTTGTGATTCTATTTACGGATCAATTTTTTTTATAACTACTGGTTTTCATGGTATTCATGTAATTATTGGTACTTTTTTTTTATTTGTCTGTTTTATCCGATTAAAATATAATCAATTTTCATTTTATCACCATTTAGGATATGAAATATCTATTTGATATTGACATTTTGTAGATGTAATTTGATTATTTTTATTTATTTTAATTTACTGATGAAATTATTAATTTTTATTTATATTTATTAATCTATTAATTTATATAGTATAAAATATTACATTTAATTTCCATTTAAAAAATTAAAAATATTATTTATATAAATAATCTTTAATTTAATTAATACAATGACTATATTATCAATAATTTGTTTTATAATATTAATTATAAATTTTTTATTAATAAAAAAAAAAAAAAATCGTAATAAATCATCCCCTTTTGAATGTGGTTTTGATCCTTTTTCTTCTATCCGGCTTCCTTTTTCTCTTCGATTTTATTTAATTTGTATTTTATTTTTAATTTTTGATGTAGAAATTTCTATTTTAATGCCTTTCATTTTAACATTTAAATATTTAAATAAGTTTTATTGAATAATATTATTCATTTTTTTTATTTTTATTTTATTAGTTGGGTTATATTATGAATGATCTGAAGGATCATTAGAATGAAGATTTTAGGATAAAAGTTTAAAACAATTGAATTGCATTCAATAAATATTAATATAAATTAATTTATCTTATCTATGAAATTTGAAACTTTAAAAGTATTTTAATTTCGAATTAAAAAAAGATATTATATTATATCCAAATTTTAATTGAAACCAAAATAGAGGTAAATTATTGTTAATAATTAAAATGAAAACTTTCCAATTAAAGAAATAATAAATATTAAATTTCTAATTTAAATAATTTAATGATTAAATTCATTTTTATTTCTTTTTATATAGTTTAATATTAAAACATTATATTTTCATTATAAAAATTAATTTTAATTAAAATTTATAAAATTATTAATTATTAATTATTTACTCAAAAATTTTTAAAAAATTTCATTAATATTTTCAATATTAAACTCTAAATATAAGATATTTGAATAATTAATTAAATAATAATAAATATATAATAAAAAAAAAAAATTAATATTAATAAATTTAAAAATATAAAAAAATTCTTAATCAAATTAAAATAAAAAACTTCACTAAATATAAAATAAAATTTTAAATAATTATATAAATTTTCAGAACCATAAATTTCATTTCATCCTAGAGCTAAAATTATACTTAAAAATAATCTTATATATAAAGGATATTTAATAATTAATAAATTAAATAATGACAAAAACCATATATGACTAAAAAATAAAAATAAAAAATTTACTTTAATAAATAAAAATAAATTTAATTTTAAATTTATAAATAAAATAATAATAATAACTCTGAATAATAAAATTAAATAAATCAAAATTTTTAAAATTACATTTATATAAATAATTTCATAAAATGAAAAAACTATTCATCTCAATCTTCTTCCTATAATAATTGAAAAAAAAAATAATATTAATATTCTAAAATTTATAATAATTGAATTATCTTGTAAAAAATTTAAATTTATCAATTTACACTTATTAAACCTTAAATAAAAAAATAGTCGTAAAGAATATAATAAGGTTAATAAAATAGAAAAAGAAAACAAAAAAAAATTTAATATATTAAATTTATTTAATAAAATAATTTCTATAATTAAATCTTTTGAATAAAATCCAGTTAAAAAGGGGACCCCACACAATGATAAATTTGCACAATTAAAACATATAAATGTATAAGGTAAAATTTTAACTAAAGGTCTCATTATACGAATATCCTGAAAATTCTTAAATTTATGAATTACAATTCCTGCACATATAAATAACAACGCCTTAAATATAGCATGACAAATTAAATGAAAAAAAGATAAAATTAAAAAATTTATTGATAAAATTCTTATTATTAACCCCAACTGCCTTAAAGTTGAAAAAGCAATAATTTTTTTTAAATCATATTCATATATCGCATTCACCCCTGATATAATTATAGTTAAATTAGAAAAAAATATTAAATAATAATTTATATGAAAAACTATTAAAATTTCTCTAAAACGAATTATTAAATAAACTCCCGCCGTCACCAAAGTTGATGAATGAACTAAAGCTGAAACTGGAGTAGGGGCAGCTATAGCAGCTGGTAATCATGAAGAAAAGGGGATTTGAGCACTTTTTGTTATTGCAGCTAATAATAAAAAAAATGTAATTAAACTAAAATCAAATAATTTTGTATAAAATAATAAATTTCATCTTCCATAATATATTAAAATTGAAATAATTATTAATAAACCAATATCCCCTAATCGATTTATTAAAACTGTTAATATTCTTGCATTATAAGAAGATTTATTTTGATAATAAGCCACTAAACAATATGAAACTATACCTAATCCATCTCACCCCAATAAAATTCTAATTAAATTAGGGCTAATAATTATTAATATTATTGAAATAACAAATAAAATTAAAATTAATAAAAATCGATTTAATCTTAAATCATTATTTATATATTCTTGACTAAATATAAAAATTATAGAAGAAATCAAAAATACTACTCCAATAAAAATTAAAGATATCCAATCTAATAATAAAATAAATTTTATTTCTCTTGAATTTAAATTTATAAATTCTCATTCTAAAAAATATAATTTATTTTTTAATAAAAAATATATTCTAAAAATAATTATTATTAAACCTAAAATAAATAAATAAAAAAAAAATAAAAATGTATAATAAATTAAAAACAAAATTTAAAATAATTCTTATATCTTTGAATTCACAAAACAAAATTTTTTTTAAACTATTTAAATAATAAAATAATTCAATTTTAACTATTAAAAAATTTAAAGGTAACCAATGTAAAATTATTAATAAATATTCTCGATTAAACCCATTAAAAAAAGAATAAATCCCTGAATAAAAACTTCCATATTGATTAAAAGAATATAAATATAAAGTGTATAAAGCACTAAAAAAACTTATTATTATTAAAATAATAATTAAATGTATATTTCATATAACTAATCTATTAATTAAAATAATTTCTCTTAATAAATTTAAAGAAGGAGGGACTGCCATATTACAAGAACATATCAAAAATCACCATAAACCTATTCTTGGTATTAAATTTAAAAATCCTTTATTAATAATTAATCTTCGTCTAGAAATACGCTCATAAACAAAATTTACTAAAACAAATAAACCTGAAGAACATAATCCATGAGAAATTATTAAAATTAAACTACCTATAAATCCTCAATTTATTAAAGTTAGAGAACCAGATATTACCAACCTTATATGAACAACTGATGAATAAGCAACTAATATCTTTAAATCAATTTGATTTATAGAAATTAATCTAATTACTACCCCCCCTATTAAACTAAAACTAATAAATAAATTATTAAATAAAAAATTATATAAATCAACAAAATATAAAAATCGTAATAAACCATATCCCCCTATCTTTAATAAAATTCCTGCTAAAACTATAGATCCAAAAATAGGAGCTTCTACATGAGCTTTTGGTAATCATAAATGAATAAAAAATATAGGTATTTTTATTAAAAATAAAAAAATTATAAAAAAATAAAAAATAAATTTTAATCCTAACTTTATTTTTACAAAATTTATTATCATTAAAAAAATAAAATTTAAAGAACTTTTTTTTTTTAAAATATAAATTAAAATAAATAAAAAAGGTAAAGAAGCCATTAAAGTATAAATAATTAAATATATACTAGCTTGAAAACGTTCTCTTTGATTTCCTCATCCTAAAATTAAAATTAAAATTGGAATTAAAGTTCTCTCAAAAAATAAATAAAATATAAATAAATTTATTATTGAAAATGTTAAAATTAAAAATAATAATAATATAATTAATATTAAAAATAAATATTTTATAAAATAATTCTCTTCTAAAAAAATTATATTTCTAGCTATAATTATTAAACCAAAAATTCAAAAAGATAATAAAATTAATCAAAAAGAATAAATATCTAATCCTAAATACCCTCTTAAATAAAAATATAAATTTAAATTTAATAATAATAAAAAAATAATTAATGATATATAAAAAAATAAATTTTGAATTAAAAAAATTAATTTTATTTTATTTAAAAAATTTAATAATATTAATAAAAATATTAATATAAAAAATAATATTATCATTTTAAAATTATTAATGACTTTATATAATCATTCCCATAAATACGAATAAAATATACTATTAATGATAATCCCAAACACCCTTCACATACCGAAAATACTAAAAAAATAACTCTTAAATATTCATTAATATTTAAAATATTAAAATTAAAAAATATAAAAAAAAATAATCTTAAAATTATAATTTCTAATCTTATTAATATTATTAATAAATATTTATAAGCTAGAGAAAAAATAAAAATTGATAATACATATATTAATATTATTAAATAATTTATATATATATATAATATCAACATTTAAAAATAACCTATTAACATTTTATATTTATTTTTAAAAAGTAGTTTTATAAATAAAACCTTAATTTTGGAAATTAAAAAAATAAATATTTATCTTTTTAAAAATTATAATTTAATATTAAAATGTTAATAATAAAAATTCAACTATTATATATAAATTTTACATATTTAATAATATTTTTAATATTAATTTTTTTAATAAAATTTAATAAAATTAATCCTTTTGTTATAGGAATTTTATTATTATTTTATTCATTAAATATTAGTATGACAATAAGAATATTTTCTAATTCTTATTGATACTCCTATATTTTATTTTTAATTATAATTGGGGGAATTTTAATTTTATTTATTTATTTTATTAGGTTAATTGCAAATGACGAAATAGAATTTACTATAAATATATTTTTTTATTTATTTTTATTATTTTTTTTAATCATAATATATATATGTATTATCTTTTTAAAATTTGAAAAATTTAATTTTATATTATTAAATAATTTTTTAGATATTGAACCATTAAGAAAAATAAATTTTTTATTTAAAAATTTCAATCAATTATCATTAATTAAACTTTATAGCTCTCCTTCAAATAAAATTACTCTTTTAATTATTATTTATTTATTTTTCGTCTTAATTTCAATTGTTAAAATCTGTTTTATTAATAATGCGCCCCTTCGAAAATGAAAATATTAAATTATTAACATTAATTATTTATTAAATGAATTTATCATTTATAAAAAATTATAAAATTCCAAAAATATTTTTTTATTCATTAATTAATCTTCCAACCCCAATTAATATCTCATCATGATGAAACTTTGGTTCTATTTTAGGATTATTTTTACTAATCCAAATTATATCAGGATTTTTTTTGTCTTTCCATTATTCAGCAAATATTAATTATGCTTTTTTAAGAATTATTCATATTAATAATAATATTAATAATGGATGAATTATTCATGCTATTCATTCTAACGGAGCTTCTTTTTTTTTTTTGAGTATATATTGTCATATTGGTCGAGGAATTTATTATGGATCATTTAATTTTAAATATACTTGATTAATTGGTACCTTCATTTATTTATTTTCAATAATAACAGCTTTTATAGGATATGTTTTACCATGAGGACAAATATCCTTTTGGGGAGCCACTGTTATTACAAATTTATTATCTACTATCCCTTATTTAGGAAATAATATTGTTCAATGAATTTGAGGGGGATTTTCTATTAATAATGCTACTTTAAATCGATTTTTTTCCCTTCATTTTATTTTACCTTTTATTATTTTAATTTTTTTATTTTTACATTTAATGTCCCTTCACACCACCGGGTCATCTAATCCCTTAGGATTAAATAGAAATTTTTATAAAATTTCATTCCATCAATATTTCACTATTAAAGACCTTGTTTATTTTTTTTTCTTTTTATTATTTTTTTTTCATTTAATTTTTGAAACCCCATGACTTTTAAATGATCCAGAAAATTTTTTTCCTGCAAATTCATTAACGACTCCTATTCATATTCAACCAGAATGATATTTTCTTTTCGCTTATGCAATTTTACGTTCAATCCCTAATAAACTAGGAGGAGTAATCGCTCTAATAATATCAATTATAATTTTAATAATTTTACCTTTTTATAATATAAGAAAATTTCAAAATTTAAAATTTTATCCTCTAAATCAATCTATATTTTGATTTTTTATTTCCACAATTTTACTATTAACATGGATTGGGGCTCAACCAATTGAACCACCTTTTTTGTTATTGGGTCAATTTTATACATTTCTTTATTTTTTTTTTTTTATTTTAAACTCACTTTTACAAAATTTATGAGACATAATATTATTAAAAATTATTAATTATAATTAAAATAGTTAATGAACTTGATAAAGTATATATTTTGAAAATATAAAATAGAATTAAAAAATTTCTATTAACTTTAGTATTTAAATTAATATTAAATATTTAAAATATTAATAATAAATTATTATTATTATTATTATTTTTAAATTACAAAAAAAAAATTTAGTTAAATAGTTTAAATTTTAAAAATATTAATTTTGTAAATTAATGATATTATAAATATAATTTTTTCTTTTTTTTTTATTTTTTAATTAATATTTAAATTTTTTCTTTTATTTATCTTTTTTATATATACATATATATATATATATATATATTAAATAAATAATTATACTTAAATAAATATTAATATAAATATAATATAAAAAAATAAATTAATCCTATAATATAAACTAAATAATTCAAAGAAATTGGTAAAAAAATTTTTCATGATAAATATATTAATTTATCATATCGAAATCGGGGGAAAGTTCCCCGAATTCATAATATAATAAATAAGATTAATAAAATTTTTACATAAAACCTTAAATAAAATAAATTTCCTCCAAAAAATATTAAACTAAAAATTATCCCCAAAAATAATATTCTAGAATATTCTGATATAAATAAAAAAGCAAATAATCCACTTATATATTCAACATTAAATCCTGAAACTAATTCAGATTCTCTTTCGACAAAATCAAAAGGAGTTCGATTTATCTCTGCTAATAAAGAAATAAAAAATATTAAAAAAATCGGAAAAAATAAATAAACAAATCAAATATTTAATTGATTAAAATAAAATATAATTAATGAAAATCTTATTATTATTATAATTAAACTTAAAGTAATTAAAATAAATCTTACTTCATAAGAAACAGTTTGAGCAATAGCACGTACTCCCCCTAATGTAGAATAAATAGAATTAGAAGACCAACCAGAAATAAAAATTATATACACTCTTAAACTTACACAACAAAAAAAATATATTATACCCAAATCAAAAGAAATCAAATTAGTAAAATAAGGAATTGATATTCAATATAATAAAATTAAAATTAATATAAAAAATGGAGAAATTAAATAAAAAAAATAATTAACTTTAATTAATAAAATTAACTCTTTAGAAAATAATTTTATAGCATCTCTAAAAGGTTGAATTACCCCTACTACTCCTAATTTATTAGGACCTTTTCGTAATTGAATATATCCTAAAATTTTTCGTTCTATTAATGTAAAAAATGATATTCTAATTAATACTATTATTATTAAAATTAATCTTCTAACTACTACATTAAATATATAATTTATCAAAAAATTTATTTCTATTTGTAATAAATATATTACATTAATAAATTCTAAATTTACTTCAATATTCTGACAAAATAGATAATATAATCAATTTAATATTAATATTTATTTTTATTCTATTTTAAAAAATTTTTTAACTATTAAGTCCTTTCGTACAAAAATAATTAACTATTTTTAAGGATAGAATCCGACCTGGCTTAAACCGATCTGAACTCAAATCATGTAAGAATATAATAGTCGAACAGACTAATATTTTAAACTTTTTCATTTAAAAATTTTCTTAATTCAACATCGAGGTCATAAAAAATTTTATCAATTTGATCTCTCCAAAATTATTATGCTGTTATCCCTAAGGTAATTTTTTCTATTAATCTAAATAAATAAGATCAATTAATCAAATATTTGAATTTTATTCATAAATTAATGAAATATATTATTATAAAAGTTATTTTAATTTTAAAATCACCCCAATAAAATAAAAATTAATTATATTTTAATAAAATTTTAAATAAATTTAAATTTTTATAAAACTCTATAGGGTCTTTTCGTCCTTTATAAATATTTAAAGCTTTTTTACTTAAAAATTAATTTTAAATATTAATAATGAGACAGATAATCTTTCATTCAATCATTCATTCTAGATTTTAATTAAAAACCTAATGATTATGCTACCTTTGCACAGTCAAAATACTGCGGCCTTTTAAAAATATTCATTGGGCAGATTAGATTTAATATTATTTACAATTAAACCATGTTTTTGTTATACAGGTGAAAATTATTGTTGCCTAATTCCTTAAAATTAATTTTTAAAAAATAATTTTAAATTTATTATATTACTAATTTTATTATAATTTTAAATTAATTATAAATTAAAAATTTTATTTTTATATATATATATTAAATTTTAAATTTAAATTTAATTAATTTTTAATAATAAATTATTACAATATTATTAAAATTAATAATTATTAATTCTATTAAATTTTAAATTTATATTTTAAATTACTTAAATTATAATTTTAAATTTCTAAGATTATCCCTAAAAATTTTTATATAAATAATTTTAAATTTATCCAATTTTAATTTAAAATTTTATTTATATCTAAATTAAATTTATTTCTAAAAAAACTAGATATCAAAAAAACCGATTTATATTTCATAACTAATAAATTATTTAAAAAAATAATATAACATTTAAATTTATAATTTATTAACTCTTTTTTTTTCGAGATAACAAATATTAATTATTATTTTTAATAAACCCTGATACAAAAGGTAAAATAAAATTTTTACTTTTAAATTATTTTATTTTTAAATTATTTCATAATTAATCCTTCACAGTAAAAAATAAATATTTTTTTATATTTAATAAACTAAAATATTACTTTATAAAATTATTTTTATTTTAATAATATTTTTATAAAATTTTAAAAAACTTAAATTATAAAATTTAATTATAATTAATTTTCTTTTTAATGTAACTAAAATATTTTTATAAAACTAAAATTTAAATTATATAATAATTACAATAAAAACAGAGAAAAAAAACTAAAATTTAAATTATATACAATAATTACAATTAA